ATGCGATGATTATTTTCAACTAATCACAAAGATATTGGTACTTTATATTTTATTTTTGGTATCTGATCAGGTTTATTAGGCACCTCTTTAAGTTTAATAATTCGAAGAGAATTGGGTAAACCAGGGGCTTTATTAAATGATGATCAATTATATAATGTAATAGTCACAGCCCACGGATTTATTATAATTTTTTTTTTAGTTATACCTATCATAATTGGAGGGTTTGGTAATTGATTAGTACCTTTAATATTAGGTGCCCCAGATATAGCTTTCCCCCGTATAAATAATATAAGTTTCTGACTACTACCCCCATCACTCACTTTATTACTTTCATCATCAGCAGTAGAAAGTGGAGCTGGCACAGGGTGAACAGTATACCCTCCTTTATCAAGAAATTTATCTCATGCAGGACCTTCTGTAGATTTAGCTATCTTCTCTCTACATTTAGCTGGTGTCTCTTCTATTCTAGGTGCTATCAATTTCATCACAACAATCTTAAATATACGATGAGAAGGTTTACAGATAGAACGTCTACCTTTATTTGCTTGATCTGTTTTCATTACTGCAATTTTACTATTACTCTCACTACCAGTATTAGCTGGTGCTATCACTATATTACTTACTGATCGAAATTTCAATACATCCTTTTTTGACCCAAGAGGAGGAGGAGACCCTATCCTTTATCAACATTTATTTTGGTTCTTTGGACACCCAGAAGTTTACATTTTAATTTTACCTGCTTTTGGCATTGTTTCACATATTGTCTCCCACCACTCTTTTAAAAAAGAAACATTCGGATCACTAGGTATGATTTATGCAATACTATCTATCGGATTACTAGGTTTTATTGTTTGAGCTCACCATATATTTACAGTAGGTATAGACGTAGATACACGAGCATACTTCACATCAGCCACAATAATTATTGCTATTCCCACAGGGATTAAAGTATTTAGATGACTAGCTACCATTTATGGCTCCCCAATTAAATATAATACCCCTATACTATGAGCTTTAGGTTTTATCTTCCTCTTTACAGTTGGAGGACTAACAGGTATTATTTTATCTAACTCTTCTTTAGATATTATACTCCACGACACCTATTATGTAGTAGCACACTTCCATTATGTTTTATCTATAGGAGCTGTATTTGCTCTTTTTGGGGGGTTTAATCACTGATACCCACTAATTATTGGCCTAAGCCTAAACCAACAATGAACTAAAGCTCATTTCATTCTTATATTTGTTGGTGTAAATTTAACATTTTTTCCTCAACATTTCTTGGGATTGGCTGGTATACCACGACGATACTCAGACTATCCTGACTGTTATACTAAATGAAACATAATCTCATCCATAGGATCAATAATCTCAATAACCAGAGTGTTTTTTTTTATTTTTATTGTATGAGAAAGCCTTATTTCTCAACGAACTGTTATCTGATCTAACCATCTAACAACTTCTTTAGAATGAGATAACCGCTTACCTACCGATTTCCACAATTCACCTGAAACAGGTGCAATTTACATTTAATTATATGACCTATTGAGGACAATTAGGCTTTCAAGATGCTTCTTCACCATTAATAGAACAAATTATTTTTTTTCATGATCACGCTATATTTTCTATCATTATAGTCCTTACTATAGTAATATATATATCCTTAGCTCTTATTATAAATAAGTTTTCATGTCTAAATATTACAGAGAGCCAAAAAATTGAAACTATTTGAACAATTGCACCTGCTATAATTTTATTACTTTTAGCTGTACCCTCACTACGACTACTATATTTATTAGATGAAACCAACAACCCTTTAATTACTATCAAAACAATAGGCCATCAATGATATTGAAGATATGAATATTCAGACTTTACAAACATTGAATTTGACTCATATATAGTACCATCTACCGATTTAACTTTAGGAGAATTTCGACTCTTAGAAACTGACCATCATTTAATTTTACCTATAAAAATTAACACCCGCATAATTGTCTCTTCTACTGATGTTATTCACTCATGAACTATACCTTCACTAGGAGTAAAAGTTGATGCAGTCCCAGGACGATTAAATCAATTAATATTATACTCATCAAAAGCTGGTTTATTTTATGGACAATGCTCAGAAATTTGTGGAGCTAATCACTCTTTCATACCCATCACTCTAGAAGTTGTAAACATAAAATATTTTATTAAATGATTAAATAATATAAATAATTAATTTCAGCATAAAAGTCAATTATAATATAATATATATAAATATAGCCATTAAAAATTTAAACTTTTATATGCCACAGCTTTCTCCTATTAATTGAATATTTTTATTTGTTTTATTTTGAGCCACTTTATTAATTAACTCATCTATCATATGATGAAACACTATTAATCTTTATAAATTTAACAAGCTAAACCAAAATTTTACAACAATCAAATATAAGTGATAATATGATAGTAGACATTTTTTCCTCATTTGATGATCATAACTCAACACTATTTTCAGCCCATATCATAACATGATTATTAACTTTTTGATCACTAATTTTTATTAATTCCTCACTTTGAGTCAATACTACTAACCTGTCTAATATTATTAATATCCCTAAACAAATTATTAATATTCAAGCCACACGATCCTATAGAATAAACCTTGGAGGATTTATTTTAATTATCTCTTCTTTATTTATCACCCTTATTAATTTTAATTTATTAGGTTTAATACCTTATGTATTTAGAACCACAAGACATTTAGCTATAACTTTTACCTTTGCTTTTCCATTATGGTTATCACTAATCCTCTCTTCTTATATTAAAAACTCTTACTCAAGTGTTGCTTTTATACTCCCTTTAGCAACACCTTCTTTTTTAATCCCTTTTTTACCTATTATTGAAATATTAAGCATTATAGTACGTCCTATTACCTTATCCATCCGACTAGCAGCAAACATCAGAGCAGGGCATATTATTTTAACTTTGATTGGGGATTACTTTACATCTTTAATATTATTAAATAATTATATAATCACTATAATAGTTTTAATAATCCAAGTAGGTTATTTTATTTTTGAGGTTGGCATTAGTGTAATCCAAGGTTACATTTTCTCTTTATTAATCACTTTATATACAGATGACCATCAATAGATAGCAACTACTAAAATCGGTTTTATATTTAAAGGTTCTAAACCGCCTTAACACCTTCAATGTTATGCTCTAATTTAAGCTATTTAAACTACTAAAAATTCAAAATATAAACTAGTATTACTAAAAACACTAAAATATTTAAAACTCTCGGCAAATAACTTTTTCAAATTAAATATATTAATAAATCATACCGATAACGAGGATACCTTGCTCGTACCCAGATAAATAAAAAAGCCACAAAACCAATTATTAAATAAAAAAATAAACCATAAAAAAATACATATAATACTCCCCCACAAAACAAACTAGTTAATAAAACTCTTATAAATAAAATATTCCTATATTCAGCTATAAATAAAATAGCAAACCCAACCCCACCATACTCAACATTAAACCCAGAAACAAGCTCAGACTCCCCTTCCGCAAAATCAAAAGGAGCACGATGAGTCTCAGCCACACAAGAAACAAACCATATTAATAATATAAAAAAATTAATAAAACCTACCCAAACATAAAATTGATATTTTATAATAAGACTAATACTTAACCTACCCACTAAAACCAGACAACTTAATAAAATTAATGATATACTTACCTCATAAGAAATACTTTGAGCCACTGCACGTACAGAACCTAATAAAGCATATTTAGAATTTGAGAACCAGCCTGCACCTATAACTCTATAAACACTTAATCTAGACACACACAAAAATAATAAAACACTTAATCCCCCTATAGAGCACACAAAATAATTATTATATAAAATTCACAACAACAAACCTAAAAATAGCCTTATAAAAGGACATAATAAAAAAGGAAATATATTAACTAGAGTAGGTTTAACCATCTCCTTACTAAATAATTTAATAGCATCTGCTAAAGGTTGAGGTAAACCCATCAAACCTACTTTATTAGGCCCCTTTCGATTCTGAAAATAACCAAGCCCTTTACGCTCCAACAAAGTAAAGAAAGCGACTGAAACCAGAGCACAAATAAATGAAATAAGCCCAGATAATAATTCAATAATCATTATTAAGAAGAATTTATATTCTCTGATAAAAGCTTAAATTTTATGCACTGATCTGCCATCTTAACTATATAAAGTAAGATAAATTAATCTTATAAAATAACCCTAAATTACTTACATATATTCTGCCAACTTTATATAACACTAATCTTATTACTTTTTTCGGTCCTTTCGTACTAAAAAAAAGAATCTTTTACTTTAAAAGATAGAAACCAACCTGGCTCACACCGGTCTGAACTCAGATCATGTAAAGTTTTAAAAATCGAACAGATTTACCAACTAAAGCTCCTACACCTTAAGGTCACTTTAATCCAACATCGAGGTCGCAATCTTATTTTTTAATTAGAGCTCGCTAAATAAATTACGCTGTTATCCCTATGGTAACTTTATAAAAGCAATATTATTGGTTACTTAACCTAACAACTTTTAATTTTAAGGAAGTTGCTTTTTTATTCCTTAATCACCCCAATTAAAATTTTTATTAACTATAATTTTTTTTAATAGTCTTTTTAAATTAAAGCTCAATAGGGTCTTCTCTTCCCTTTAAAGTATTTAAGCTTTTTCACTAAAAAATTAAATTCTAACAAATAAGTTAGAGACAGATAAACCTTCGTCAAACCTTTCATTCTAGCCTCAATTTATAAGGCAAATTATTATGCTACCTTAGTACAGTTAAAATACCGCAGCTGTTTAAAATACTCACTGAGCAGGCCCAACTCTTTATTTATTAAATACAAAGAGAGATGTTTTTGATAAACAGGCGAGATTTATATTTGCCGAATTCCTTTACTTTACTTCATTACTTATTTACATAATAATTTATACAATTTTAAAATAATTAAATATTCTACTATAATAATACTCATGTTAACATTATATTTTTTACTTTTAGTAATTATTAAAAATTTATTAGCTCTTAATCTGAGCATATATAATACAAAAATATTTAAATATTCATAAGAAAAGCAATTTTAACTCTACTTAAATTATACATATATACATATTATACACATACTCTATATTATTATATAAAGCTTATCCCTTATAAAACAAATAATATTAAATTACTTTATGATAATTTTAATATCAAAATACTAAAATATTTACACCAATAAACTAGCTATCCTAAAAATCGATAAACATTTCATTACCACCCAATAATAATAATATAACTTTACTACGTTAACATTAAATTACTAAGTAAATCCTCTTACTTCGAGACTTTTTTATAAAATTAAATCTATCATCAACCCATTATACAAAAGGTACGAATTTTTAATCCTACTATCAATTAATTACCTATTTACCTTTACAGTACATTTTCATTATTATTTCTATACTTAATACTACATAAAAAAATAATTTATTTATATATCAAACTTTACTCACAATACTATTTATGCTCAAAATTAATTATATTTTAATTATTTTCTCAGTGTAAGTGAGACACATTTATTATGTTAAATTTTGTTTAGCCCAGGAACAGCTTCCACTACCCCTACTATGTTACGACTTATCTTATTTTGTCAACAAGAGCGACGGGCGATATGTACGCGTTATAAAACCATATTCATATAAACATACTAATTATATATTACTATTAAGTCCAAATTTATAAACTTTTACAAAATTCAATCCAATTAAAATCTATAAATTGTAGCTCATTCTATAAACCTTTTCCATAAGCTGCATTTTGACTTGACATTTTAATTTAAATATTTTTAAGTCCTTTAGCTATTCTTACGAAATAAACTGACGACAGCAATACACAAACTGCTCATTCAAAAAAAAGTAAGAATTAATTGAGGATTATCAAATTAATAAACAAGCTCCCCTAAATGGGTTTATAACACCGCCAAGCTTTTTAAGTTTCAAATACACATAATATAATTAACATTTACACTACTTAAATAAAAAAATTTTTAAGATAAGAAATAGTAGGGTATCTAATCCTAGTTTTTAATAATCTACTTTCAAAGATTTAATTTTAGAAGAATTAAATTAATAATAATATTTAAATTTTACCTATAATTACTACTCTCAATATGCTCTAATCATAATAATCTATCACTTTTCTTTATACTATATTATATAAATTTAAGGTATTTGTATAACCGCGGATGCTGGCACAAATTAATCCACCTTTATTTTATATTAACTATATCAAACTCTCATTAATTGTATAACAATAAATACTGCGTAACCTTTAAAAATTATTTTAATAAAATATTAATATAATTATATTTTTAACATAAATGTATTAAACAATCATACTCAAAATACTAAAGATAAGACAATAACACTTAAACTTAACATATATTATTTAATAATAATTTATATATTAACTAAAGCCAAATTATTTAAATATAATGTGTAATTTTATTACATAATCTAATATTCCCATTAGTATACAATATTTCATTATTTAAACTTTAATATAAACTATAACTTCAAGCTTGCAACTTGACATTTTAAAATTAAACTATAAAGCCATGAGAAAGTTACACTTATTCATAGATTTACAATCTACCGACTTTAATCGACCACCTCATAATTTTCACTACAAAAAAAGATTGAACTTTTCCTTAAACCTCAAAAATTTATATGCTCATACACTATAATGTATTTATTTTATTTAAACTATTTTAAACCTTTTGTTTGGAAAACAAACATACTTTTATACTAATAATAATATATAATATATATATACATACCAATCTTTTTACAACACCTGTGTGTATATAATATACAAAGTTAAATTTAAATAAGTCTATTATACATATCCCGAGATCTTCCTATTATTATACCTCCTTGCTCTATTGCGCCGTGTATATAATTAACTCTAAACATCCCTTGAGCTTATATCATGAGATCTAGATCAACTGAGGACCACAGAACATCAGAATAAACACGATATTTATTTTAATCATTATCATAAACCCTCTCTAATTATTTAATACATTAAAATTATTACCATTATATATAGATGTTTTCCCCTTCTCACGACAATTTTTATAATACAGTAGATATTTATATATATTTTAATTAATAAACGTTTTTAAATTTATATATATATACTCCCGGATTCTTATTTTTCAAAATAATACCTAAAAAAAAAGGGCCGTCCATAGCCCGATTTTATTTTACACTTTTATTAAAGTAAATTTATGCTATCCGCCAAATTTTCTAAACACATAATTTAACACTTTTTACATCCTCTATTTAATACTATTGAAAAAACAAAACCATATAATAAATAATCAGTGAAAAGCCAAATAGAGGCCTTTAACTGTTAATTAAATAATTGTAATTATATTACTTCACTGGTAGGTATTGCGCCGGATTGAACGGATTATATTGATGTTATAAAATATAAGGCTCTTTAACCTTCAATACCTATGCTAATAAATATAAGTTATATATTTATTTTATTTATTACAAATATAGTGCTATTTCTATTAGGTTTAATCATTTATAAACGCTCATCTAACAACCGGGAAAAAAATACTCCTTTTGAGTGCGGTTTTGACCCATCAATTTACACCCGCTCCCCTTTCTCAATACGATTTTTCTTACTAGCAGTTATTTTCCTGATCTTTGATGTTGAAATTATTCTTCTTATCCCACTAACAATAAACATTATAAACACAAACACACATTGACCCTTTACGAGTTCATTAATTTTTTTAGTGATTCTATTAATAGGCTTACTACACGAATGAAACCAAGGCTCATTAAACTGAATAAAGTAATCTAAAAGTTAGTTAATCTATATAACGTAAAATTGTCAATTTTAAATAACTAGTTAGTTATAGTACTTTTAACTTATTGATAAATCCATATATAAAAAGAAATTATAGATGCTAATAAAAATACATATTAAAATAAACACAATTATGTAACAATTAAATATAATCAATATTCAATGCTCTAAAAAACTAAAAAGAAGTTTACTTAAAATAAATACACCTTGTCCCCCTAATAACTCTATTCAACCTCTATCAATTACTTTTAAACTTCTATTTCTAAACAATGAAAACTTATTAATTATAGGAAAGCAAATAAATCTTGATAAAAACCATATATTACTATTAAAATAACTAATCCATCCCTTTTTAATTGTAAATACACCTTGTCCCCCTAAACCAAATGAAACAACCCCCCTAATAAAAACTAAAATAGGTACATATAATTTTATAAATAGAGGCAAAACAAAATTTAAATTAAATAAACAAAACAACCTATGAAAAATATAACCACCCCATACAGCCCCTAATATTAATAAGCTTATAGAAATAATTGTTTTTAAATCATTATCTTTTACGTTATTAAATGTAATTAAATTTCTACCTCTTCAAACAATAAATAAACAAAACCGAACAGAGTACAGCACAGTCAAGCATACACCAAATGCTCCTAAACAAAATATTATTAAATTTAAATTACCTACAATCAAATACTCAATAATTAAATCCTTCGAATAAAATCCTGCAAGAAAAGGTAAACCACACAAAGCCATTTTTGAGATAATTAAAAATATTCTAGTAATAGGTATTAAATTATAAATATTACTAATTTGACGCAAATCCTGCTTACCTTCAAAAGAATGGATAATATTACCACCACAAATAAATAACAAAGCTTTAAATATAGCATGAGTATATAAGTGGAATAAAGCCAATATAGGTAAGCCTAAACCTAATGATATTATCATAACCCCCAATTGACTTAAAGTCGATAAAGCAATAATTTTTTTTATATCATATTCATATAAAGCGCAAACCCCTGACATAATAGTAGTTATAATTGAAATATAAACTATAGTAACCCTAAATCAATGATAGCTACTCAAATAACTATAAAACCGAATAAATAAATATACACCAGCTGTAACTAATGTAGAAGAATGAACTAAAGCTGACACAGGTGTAGGAGCTGCCATAGCAGCTGGGAGTCAGCTACTAAAAGGGATTTGTGCTCTTTTAGTTAAACCTGCAACCATAATAAATAAATTCACACACATAAAATTATAAAACTCTCATATACATAATATGTTCCAATGACCTAAAACAATCACTATACTAATAGCACCTAAAATAAAACAATCCCCAACCCGATTTATTAATACAGTTAATATGCCAGCAGCCAATGATTTACTATTTTGATAATAAATAACTAAACAAAAAGAAACTAACCCCAAACCATCCCAACCTAATAATAATGAGGTTAAATTAGGGATAAAAATTAACAAATTTATTGACAAAACAAACAAAACCACTATTAAGCTAAACCGATAATTAAACATATCACCTTTTATATAAGAACCTCTAAAAATTATTACACAACCAGAAATAAAACAAACCAATCCACTAAAACTACACCTTATTCAATCAAAGACTATATCAAACTCTAAAGAACTTCTCACACAACTCATAATCTCCCAATTAAATAACAAACCAATATTATTTACACATAAATAAATTATTATAATAGTTATAAAAATAGACCAACTAAACAATATAAACCTAAAACATAATTCTACTCCTATTAATTTATACATAATAAAGTAAACAAACTATTTATTTATAGAACCACAACCTACCGTTTTAATTTAAACTAACTTTATTAAAATATAAAAATCTTATTTAAATAGCCAACATTTAAAATAAACCCTAATATTGGATAAAAGTGAAGGAATAGCAATAAATACTCACTACATATATTATTAAAATTACTATTTATAAAATTTATAATTACCCCATGCTGTATATTTGTAAAAACAATTAGATTATATAATCCCCCTATAAATACTATCAATAAAATAATAACAATTAATCATCCCCTATATATGTATATACTACAAAATAATATAATTTCTCTAATTAAATTAATAAAAGGAGGAGCCCCTATATTAGCAATACAAAATAAAAATCACCACATACATACAACTGAATTAACATTAACCAAACCTCTATAAAGAAACAAGCTTCGACTTTTGATCTTTTCATATATTATATTAGCTAAACAAAATAATCCTGATGAACAAAACCCATGCGAAATTATTATTAATATTGAGCCTTCCCAACCTCACATAAACTTACCTATTATACCAGCTAATATCAATCCTATGTGCCCTACAGAAGAATAAGCAATTAATGATTTAATATCTCTTTGCCCAACACAAATAATCGCTGTTAGTAAACCGCCTCATATACAAACAATTACAAAAATTTTACTAAAATAAACTTCATTTAAAAAATAAATATTTATTATCCGTAAAATACCATACCCCCCTAACTTCAAAAGTACACCAGCCAAGATTATAGAACCTGCAATTGGAGCCTCTACGTGGGCTTTCGGCAATCATAAATGTATAGTAAATATTGGCAATTTAACCAAAAAAGCCATTAATAACCTAAAAAACCATAATATATTAACATTATATAAAAAATTTAAATAATTTAAATTAACCACCAACAACATATTATAAGAAACATACACATTTCTTAACATAATTAACCTTACCAATAAAGGTAATGATATACTAACGGTATATAATATTATATATATCCCAGCCTGTAAACGCTCTGGCTGATAACCCCAACCAATAATTAATATCAGTGTGGGTAATAAAGATATTTCAAAAAAAATATAAAATATTATAATATTAACCCTTATAAAAAAAATAACAATAAATAAACATAGTACCAAAACAACTAAAGAAAACTCCATACTCTTATTCATCACAAACTTAATCGAATAATTTCTAGCTAAATATATTAACCCTCTAATCCATAACGTCAAAACAATCAAAATACCACTTAAACTATCACAGTATAATAAATCTACACTTACTAAACCCCAAGTCTCTAAATTTAAAAATTTTAAAGATAAAAACGTCAAAACCATCAATACCCAATAACGAATCTCCCAAATCATAATATTTTTAACCCTCAATATATATATAATACTAAATAATAAACCTATAATTTATAAAGCATTAAAGAATTAACGTAATCATTTCCATGTGACCGAATAAGGCTTACTAATAAAGCTAAACCTAAACTAGCTTCACAAACACCAAAAACAACAATAATTATCATAATATTACTCTCCCTACTATAAAGACCTCAAATTAATAAAAAAGAAAAAATAACCCCCAATATTAACACCTCAAACCTCAATAAAATACTCAAAATATGCTTTCACTGAAACATTAAAATAGTAACCCCACTTAAATAAATATATAAACTCAATAACAACTCATTATTTATAGCCATGTCTTATTGTTATAATAGTTTATTTTAAAACTCTGGTCTTGTAAACCAAAAAAAGATTAAAAATCTTTATAATATTAATTCTACAAGTGAATTGAACACTTTTAAGAAACTTTCAAAATTTCTAATTACCCAGCATAGAACTTAGTAACCTAAAATTTTTAATCATAATAAATCCAATAGTGGCCGTCCCAAAAAAATCCTAAATCATATAATACTCAAACCTTGACCTAAACCCTCATAAGGATACTCCACGGGACACCCCCCAATTCACGTTAATAAAAAAAAACAACCAACTATAAACCAAAAATTAACCTGTATAAATATGTTATAAATACATCCACTACACCCTTTAATATGTAAAAATGGTAAAAAAAATAAAATTGAGATAGATATTACTAAACTTAGGACACCCCCCAATTTTCTTGGGATAGAACGTAAAATTGCATAAGCAAATAAAAAATACCACTCAGGCTTGATATGTAATGGAGTAACTAAAGGATTAGCAGGAATAAAGTTCTCAGAATCCCCTAATATGTTAGGATATAGTATACTAATCTCAATTAATAATAATATTAATAAAAAAAAACCAAATAAATCTTTATAGCTATAATACTGATGAAAAGGAATTTTATTTAAATTACTATTAACACCTAAAGGATTATTTCTTCCAGTTTGATGAAGAAATAATAAATGTAAAATTACTAACCCAATCAAAACAAAGGGTAATAAAAAATGAAAACAAAAAAATCGACTAAGAGTTGCATTATCTACAGAAAATCCTCCCCAAATTCAGTAAACCACTATTTCACCAATATATGGAATAGCTGAAACTAGATTAGTAATAACTGTTGCTCCCCAAAAAGATATTTGACCCCAAGGTAAAACATAGCCAACAAAAGCAGTTCCTATAACTAAAAATAATAAAATAACACCAATATTTCATGTCTCTACTATTATATAAGATTTATAATAAATACCCCGAGCAACATGAAAATATAAACAAATAAAAAAAAAAGAGGCCCCATTAGCATGTACATACCGTAATACTCACCCATAATTAACATCACGCATAATATGAATAACAGAATCAAAAGCTATTTCAACACAACAAGTGTAGTGTATCGCCAAAAATAAACCACTAAAAATCTGCACCCTTAAACACAAACCTAATAAAGAACCAAAATTTCATCAAACCGACAGGTTAATAGGAGAGGGTAAGTCAATAATAGTATTATTAACAATTTTTAAAATAGGATGACTTTTTCGCAAAGAACTCAGCATATTTAAACTTAAAAACTCGTAAAGGTCCATCACAATAATAACAAATCTTCACTACACTAATCAAAACAAATAATAAAATAATCCCCAATATTACATAACATATAAAATTATCAAACATTAAAATTCTTTCACCTCCCCCACACCTTACACTCCTATAGTTACTAATTATAAAATCTTTTACATCTTCCCTAATATTCTCTTTTATAAACAAATAATTTATTAAAAAATAATTTAAACAAATAATAAAAAAATATAAAACTACTTTATTTGACACAAAAATTAAATTTGGGATTAACCTAATAACATATATAAATATTACTAATAATCCCCCAATATAAACTAAAAATAATAAATAACCATACCATCTAAAAACAATAAAACTAATTAAACCGCTAACACACATCATATTAAGTATTAACATAAAACCCAAACTCAAAGGCTGAATCACCATCAAACATAACCTACTTAAAGAGAACCCAAAAGAAATTAAAAGTAATAATCTCATATCAAAAAATAAGAATTAACTTAATCAATAACTTCCAATGTTAACATTTTATCTTAAACTATTTCTTGTTAATAAAGAAACACAATGTTTATTTTTGGGGTATGAACCCAATAGCTTAGTTTTAGCTGACTCTATTCAAGATTTAAACAAACTTATTTATTAAAGACTTTGAAAATCTCCAGTTTTATTAACTTAAAATCTTAAATTACCACCATATATTCTAAATATATTATATACTAAAAGATTGAAAATCTAATGTGCTAATCTTACACTACAAGAATAATTTAAATATAATATTAAATATATACATATATATATACATACCAATCTTTTTACAACACCTGTGTGTATATAATATACAAAGTTAAATTTAAATAAGTCTATTATACATATCCCGAGATCTTCCTATTATTATACCTCCTTGCTCTATTGCGCCGTGTATATAATTAACTCTAAACATCCCTTGAGCTTATATCATGAGATCTAGATCAACTGAGGACCACAGAACATCAGAATAAACACGATATTTATTTTAATCATTATCATAAACCCTCTCTAATTATTTAATACATTAAAATTATTACCATTATATATAGATGTTTTCCCCTTCTCACGACAATTTTTATAATACAGTAGATATTTATATATATTTTAATTAATAAACGTTTTTAAATTTATATATATATACTCCCGGATTCTTATTTTTCAAAATAATACCTAAAAAAAAAGGGCCGTCCATAGCCCGATTTTATTTTACACTTTTATTAAAGTAAATTTATGCTATCCGCCAAATTTTCTAAACACATAATTTAACACTTTTTACATCCTCTATTTAATACTATTGAAAAAACAAAACCATATAATAAATTCATATGACTCGAGTACCTTTTCATTTAGTTGAATTTAGTCCATGACCCTTAACAGGCTCTCTAGGAGCTATGTTTTTAACAGTGGGTTTAACTTCTTGATTCCATAACCAAAGAATTTTAACTTTAATATTCGGTCTACTTTTAATTATTTTAACAATATTTCAATGATGACGAGACATTATTCGAGAAAGTACTTTTCAAGGATTTCATACACTAAAAGTTTCATCGGGAATACGTATAGGTATAATCTTATTTATTACATCTGAAATTTGCTTTTTTTTTGCTTTTTTTTGAGCTTATTTTCACAGAAGTCTTGCCCCCAATATTGAAATTGGGGTATCATGACCACCTATTCATATTTACCCTCTTAACCCTTTTCAAGTCCCTTTGTTAAACACCGCAATTTTATTAGCATCTGGAATCACAGTTACCTGAGCTCATCATTCATTATTATTAGGTAGTTATAAAGAATCTCTTCAATCAATATTTATAACAATTACTTTAGGAATATATTTTACAGTTCTACAAGCCCAAGAATATATAGAAGCTAGTTTTTCTATTTCTGATAGTATTTATGGAGCGTCTTTTTTTGTAGCCACAGGATTTCATGGTCTTCATGTAATTATTGGAACACTATTCTTACTAATTTGTTTAATTCGTATTATTTATAACCATTTTTCCATTAATCACCATTTCGGTTTTGAAGCTGCCGCATGATACTGACACTTCGTTGATGTTGTATGACTATTTTTATATACTTGTATCTACTGATGAGGGTCATAATTATATATTAAACTTATTAAGTGGCCGAACTATTAAGCACTAGATTTTTAATCTAGATCATGATTTTTTTAATCCTTAATGGTATTATATTTTATATAGAAAATATGATTTGCAATCATATAGAAAGGTATTTATCTTTAATCCCCTACAAGAAATGATTTATTATATATGATTTCGGCTCATACTTAGATGTTTACATCCTTGTAATTTTAAAGGTAATAAGAATAAAATAAAGCTGCTAACTTTATTTTGAGCAACTCATAATTGTTCTACCTTTTATGATTAATAAGTTTTTTCCTTCTAATTTTTTATTTATTTTAATTATAATCTCTGGCACAATAATTACACTATCTTCATCTCATTGAATTACAATATGAATTGGTTTAGAGATTAATTTAATAGGGTTTCTTCCTTTGATAAATATTAAAGGAAAAATTTCAGAAGCTGAAGCTTCCATAAAATACTTTATTATCCAAAGTTTAAGATCCAGTGTTCTAATTATATCTTCACTTATATTATATAATTATACATTATCTTGATACTCAATATTTAATAATAGAATACTATCCTCTTTAATTTTATTATCCTTAATCTTGAAATTGGGGGGTGTCCCCCTTCATTTTTGGTTACCTAACATAACTAAACAAATAACCTGACTAATTTTATTTTTAATTCTCACATGACAAAAACTAGCTCCTCTATTTATACTAATATTAATTAATAACAACCTAAATATTATTATATTAATTTCTATATTATCAACTTTAACCGCTAGAATTATAATTCTAAATCAAACTAATCTACAATTAATTATTACTTACTCTTCAATTTCCCACTTAGGTTGAATACTCTCAATAATCATAATTAATAGATCAATAACTCTAATTTACTTTATTAATTATATTATTATCTCTATTCCATTAATAACCCTTTTAAATATGTACTCCAATAACTACTTATATACTTTAACACATAAAAATAATATTAATAAGCTAACAATTCCTTCTCTTATTTTATCATTAGCTGGGCTGCCTCCCTTATTAGGCTTCATCTCTAAATTATTAGTATTAATCACCTTGATTGAGTTAAATTTCATTATACTAAGCCTACTAATATTTGTTGGAACTCTTATTGGTTTATTTTTTTATTTAAACATAACCCTTATAATTATAATTAAATCCTATTATTTATTTGAAAATTATGCGACAATAAAAATCTACAAACTTACAATAATAATTAATATTTTAAGCATCTTTATTTTCTTTAATATAATCAATATTATAATCAAAT